TAATATTCAAAAAAAAAAAATGAACAAAGAATTTCATTTTTTTTTTTATTTTTAAATAATTTGAATTTATATTAATATATATTAACTAATTTCTAGTTTTTAGAATTCAATTCTAATCTACTAATCTAATATTTATATATATATTATTTTTTTTTCTATTTTTCTATAGAATTTCTATTTATTTATAGAAAAAAATTTCTAATCAAATTTCATAAAATTTCAAATAAACAAAGTGATAATCTAATTGATTAGAATAAAAAAAAAGAGAGAGTTCTTATTCGAACCGCCTCGTAATCTTTAACCAATTCTGCGCTTCAATATAATTCCCAGGAGTAAGCGCTATAGCCTGTTTCCAATATTCAGCGGCTTGGTCGAACCAAGCCTCCGCAATTTCAGAATCTCCCTGTCGAATGGCCTGTTCTCCACGGTCGGAATAGGCGGTCAATTCCTTCCCTTGGAACCGTACTTGAGAGTTTCCTAACTCATACGGCTCGGCAGTCAATTCTTTTGGTGTCTACCCTAGCCCTACCATATATCTAACTGAATGAGATTTCTCATAGATATATTTGATTTTTCTCGGGTTAACGTTAAACAAAAAAGGTTAATTACATGAGTTTCAAACTTGACTTTTGATTCAATTAATAATCAGTTTTCTCTTTTCTCCTACCTTCAGAAAAATAAAGCATAGGCATTTCGAAACTCTCATTAGAATTTTCTGAAAAGGTAACTATCTCGCTTTCATATTCTATAGAAATTTATATAGAATCCTTGAAAAAGACTTCTTCCTCATAAAAAAAAGACTTACTCTCTTTGGGATCTGATGCTACACCGCTGCTCAATACCTTAGGGGATCGGCTCTATTACATAAGTCGATTCCTCATTTTTATCTCATATCATGACATAAATAAGCAGTTCTTATTGTATCGCCCAAAACCTTGTAAATTGATCTTTACGGTGCTTCCACTATCAATTAGATCTTTTCTTTTATCCATAGAATAAAATATTTAGGCATATATATTTTTTCATATTTCGAAGTTTCTTTCTTTGCTACAGCTGATAAAAATCGTTTTTTGGACGATGCAATATGTAGAAATCCTACTTTTTTTTTCTAGTATTTATTGTCGTATTTGCCCTTTCCTTTTATTTCTTTCTATAGTGGAGATAGTCGCACGTAATGACAGATCACAGCCATATTATTAAAAGCTTGTGGTAAGAACGGGTTTCGCTCTAGTGCCCGAAAATAATATTCTAAAGCTTTCGTATGTTCGCCGTTACTTGTGTGGATAAGGCCTATGTTATAGAGTATATAGCTTCGATCATAGGGATCAATTTCGAGTCGCATAGCTTCATAATAATTCTGTAACGCTTCTGCATAATTGCCTTCGGATTGAGCCGACATTCGTTACGGTCGTCATTCAATTAAAAGAATTCTCCGTTCCAAAACCGTACGTGAGATTTTCACCTCATACGGCTCCTCCTTTATGTGCATAATGAAAATAATCCAGAATCTATGGAATTAAAAGAAGGACGAAATATTGTCATTATGAACTGAGCGGGGCTAATGTTTTTACAAGAAATCTCTAGCTAACCCTCTTGCAAAAGATCCTTTCTTAACATCAAGCGTGCTGGTACTAGATAAAAATGTAAACTCCAACAATTTCTTTGTTCTCAACGCCCTTTAATTTCCAGGAATTAGTCACTTCAACAATCTTCGATGGTTATATGGGTATCCAAAGTACGAACGAGATGGATGTTTGTTGTCCCAACCATTTCTTTTAGTACCGATCCCGATAAAGAAAAGGAGTGCTTTATAACAAAGTTTTTGTTTTGTTGATTCCTAGGCGTAGTGCTCCTTCCTTTATGCCGCCTATTGATACTAGTGTAGTAGGATTGAACCGCGATACAGATCTATGATCTATAGGTCTAACCTTTCGCTCAATACTAGAATCAACAATTCAAGCATCTGAGGTTGCATTAATCGGGGATACACGACAGAAGGAATTGCTTTATTTTATAAACTTCACCTTCAACCAGCGTCGATTTTTTGATTTCAATAGTCTTTTTTTATATTCCGAATCATGTGTCTTTTTCCTAAGGCTGAGGGCGGTAAAGTCAAAATAATAATAATCAAATCACACCATCTCTGTAATAAGTAAATGCCTCTTTTTCTCCTGAAGTTGTCGGAATTATTCGTAACAAGATATTGGCTACGATTGAAAAGGTCTTATCAATAAAATTTCCATTTATTCGCGATCTAGGCATAGGTAAAAAGAATCCATTCTATAACTCTTTTCATTACCTCTCGTGAGAAAATGATCTCACAAACAAAGGAAATGTAAAGTACGAAATAACATAAAAAAAAGTAGACCTATTCAAAAAAAAAAGGATATGACTTTCTACCTCAATTTTTTTTGTCGCTTTGACAGAAAAAAAAATCAAAGAAATTATTCTAATTTCGTCGAAGTTGAAGAATCAAAGAATTTATTCTACGGATTAGGATAGATTTGGAAAATTTGAAAAGCTTTGATTCAATTTAAATTATGATATGATCAAAATAGGAAAAAGAATCGAATAATTGTTCTATGATGAAAATGAAAATAGAATAACTGTCCTTTTTGTCTTTCGTACATAGCAAGTATACACTATCTAATCAAAAAAAAAAATCCCCGGGATGCTTGCTTTAGGAATTTGTAATAGATCCACGGGGTAAAAGGTTGGTTTGGTTGTTGAGAGATCTAAAACTATAAAAGAATTTTCTAATTTTTATAGAATAGAAATGGAATTGAAGTCTAAAGAGAATTATGAGCTAAAGGTAATCATTATGTAGGAGAGATGGCCGAGTGGTTCAAGGCGTAGCATTGGAACTGCTATGTAGACTTTTGTTTACCGAGGGTTCGAATCCCTCTCTTTCCGTACCTTCACCTAATTCACCAATGTAACTAACCGCAATGTATCAAATACAAATAAGAACGGATACAAAAAAATAGTTAGACTTTTCTTTGATATAGATTCTTTTTTTTGATGTTGTTTGATATAGATTCTCTATTCCTAATTTATGTGATACAAAAAAGAAAATACTGTAAAAAGCAGACACAGAATGGAAATTTTCATAAAAGATATGATACATGAATAGGATAGAAATCCCCGAATTAAATCCTTTGCCTTCCTTTCCTTATTTACTTAACCTTAACTTAGGCAAAAGGGAGGGGTGCAAATTTGTAAAACCCCCCTTTTTTTTTATTTTAGTTAGGGTTAAATCTGACGAGAATAATATTCTACGACAAGCAATTCATTTATTTTCAAACCGACCCATTTCCTATCTATTATTTGATTGACTAATCCTTTATATTGTAATGTGTGAAGGGTCAAATGTTTTGGTAATTCCTTATGTTTGGATGAATCCAGATAATTTTGAATCAGAGCTCGAGATTTTTTTTCATCCTTCACTGAAATAATATCTCGGGGTTTGCAGCGATAATTTGGTATATCTATTATACGACCATTAACTAAAATATGTCTATGGTTAACTAATTGGCGGGCTTGAGGAATAGTCGAAGCCATGCCCAATCGAAAAAGGATGTTATCCAAACGCATTTCAAGTAATTGTAGCAAAACCGGACCGGTTGGCCCTTTTGCTTTTCCGGCAATATGAACGTATTTAAGTAATTGTCGTTCTGTAAGACCATAATGAAAACGCAATTTTTGTTTTTCTTTTAAACGAATAGAATATTGAGAGTTTTTCCGGGGGCGCCATTGATTTCTAAGTCTAAGATCGCTTCCGGCTCTAGGGTTTTTACTAGTTAGTCCTGGTAAAGCTCCCAGACGGCGTATTTTTTTGAAACGAGGTCCTCGATAACGTGACATAAAGACTCCTTATTTATTTTATAAATTTGATTGAAATTTCATAAATAAAAAAATTAAAACTGAACTAAATGAAGCGAAATCCCATGAAATGAAGTATTGTACTACAAACAAATAGGAATGAGATGAATTAGATCAATCTACATATTTTTTTTTATTGATTTTTTTGTTTGTATTTTTTGATTGTATAGATATACAATCAAAAAATACAAATCTATTTATTAGATAACTTCTATATATTGATATAGAAATAGAAAGTTAGAAATAGAAAATATAGATAATTTATATAGATAAATAAAACCAAAAGAAAACCCTTTCTTTTTTTTGTTCTTGATTTATTCTCCAAAGAAAAGATATAACTCCGCCATTCAGAATTGGAAGTTTCTAAGACATAATAAAGAGATTTTTGACCTTTGGAAAAAAAAAGATGAAGAAGCTCTTTCAATCTTCTTTGATTTCCAAAAATCTTATCAATCATGTAAAAAATAAAACAAATAGAAAAAGCCGGCTATCGGAATCGAACCGATGACCATCGCATTACAAATGCGATGCTCTAACCTCTGAGCTAAGCGGGCTTAAATAAAAGAAATTTTGCATACATGGGAATTAGGAAAACTCTTAGGATTTTATCTATTAACGATAACTTCTATTTTATTTAAATGTTAAATAACAATCAAATTGAATAATTTCAAATTGAATTTCTTTCGTTAGATTTAGTTTAGAGTTCTAAATCAAATCTATAAATAGAATCTACTAATTAGATTAGTAAGTGAGGATCCTTTTAGAGATTTTTTTTAATTTCTAATGCTCTAATTATTTTATATATTATAAGTCTAAATAATTAAAGTCTAAATGCTAAATGATTCAACTTTTTTTTAGACTTTAGACTAAATAATTAGAAATAGAAAATAATAAATAGAAATAAATGGAATAATTAGTTAGAACTAGAATACTATAAATGATAAAAATGCTAAATAAAATTTCTATTTTTAATTATGTTATGGTATGGCTATATAGAGGGTCTTGCTCAAATGTGTCTAAGAAAAAAAGGGGGGGGGATAAAAATCAAAATGAAATGAAAGAGGCAACCAAAATAAAGGCAATCCAGATAATAATGAGATACTCCTATCTTTTGTTTT